TCTTTTGAAAAAAAAATAGAATTATTCGGAGTAATAAGACTATTCCAATTATGATATTCGTGAAGAAAGAATCGCAATAAATGTAAAGAAGGAACATCTTGGATCCAGCATTGAAGGATTTGAACCAAGATTTTCAGATGGATGGGATAAGGTATTAGTATATCTGACACATAATTTAAATGCGATAATTTGTCCTCCAAAAAGGGAAATATTGAATGAATAGATCGTAAATTCAAATTCTGAGATTTTGGTATTTTTTTTTCTTCGGGGGAAGATACTAATCGCAGCAAGAATGGAATTTCCACAATGACTGCAAAACCTTCCAATATCATCTGAGAATAAAAATGAAAATCAAAATAATTGTTGTGCCCAACGAATCGATTTTGGTTAGAATCATTAACCGAATAAATCAAATAATTCTGTTGATACATTCGAATAATTGAACGTTTCACAAGTACTGAACTAGATTTATTGTCATAACCAAAAATTTCCGTGGATTCGTAAAAAATCGAACCATTTAAACCACGATCATGAGCAAATGTGTAAATATACTCCTTAAAGAGAAGCGGATATAGAAAGTGTTGTTGCCGAGATCTATCTTTTTCTAAATATCCTTGTAATTCTTCCATTTACATTTCTACTTGAGCCAGAGACAGGACCCATTTCATTTTTGGGGTTATCAAATGATACATAGTGCAATATGGTCAGAACAGGGTATATATTATGTATATAATTACAGTAAGAAAAAAATATATATCCCACAAACAAAGGAAACAGGGGAGTCCAATCAACAGATCTTTTTCCTCTCCTTTTCTATCCAATTGGTTTATGTTCGTTATAATTACAAAAGGGTAAAAAATCCTTTATTTTTGCAACTCGATCGCTCTTTTGACTTTGGAATAAATTCTCTTTATCAGTATACTGTTTCTTCTACACATCCGTCTCCAATCCATAATAAAGAATAATTAGGATTCATTAAAAAAAAAAGAAAGAAAATCAATGGTCCACTCACAAAAGAACCCACCCTTTCCCGCATCAGGCACTAATCTATCTTTAACGTCTAATTAGATCGGGTAATCATTCAAATTAAGAACAAAAGCTCGTTGCTTTTTATTTCACCAGAATTAGAGCCATAGGGCTCTATCCATTTATTCACTAGACCCAACTGTAAATGTGAATTTTTTTTTTCACTTCCAAAAAGAAAAAAAATTTGTAACGATCCGGAAACTCAAAGTTCTACTTTAATTAAAAATTAAATAATAAATTAAACAATAAATTAAATAATAAATTAAATAATTAAATAATAAAAATAATAATAATATTTTATTACGACATGCTGTTTTTTCCATTCATTACCTTTGAGGATCAGTCGTGGTCTTATAGACTCTACCAATAGTCTGGACGAATCTCTTGCTTCATCCAAATGTGTAAAAGATCATAGTCGCACTTAAAAGCCGAGTACTCTACCGTTGAGTTAGCAACCCGAATAAAATAAATAGGATATGTAAATACGGTCAAAATAAAAAAATCAATTGAATTGCACTGCACGACCCCGTCAAAACATTGAACTAGAACAAATCGAAAAGAAAGATTTGTTGATCAATTAAAAACACCAAAATACCAAAATGGACAGATCAGATTAAACAACAACAGATTCCCAATAGAGATGTCAAAATTGTGACAAACCACCATTTTATTTATCAATTTTCTTTTTCGTTAAGAAAATACATCTTGTATGCCAGTAAATCCGGTAGGGCAAACCCATCATTTGACTGAAGTGAAGGAAAGAAAAAACCAATATGGGGTGGAGATAAACGGATCTATTTATCTACGATCGAATTATATTTCTTCGATGCACCATTGTCAATATGAATCCAATGTTAAGAAAACAAATTTAAGTAAATCAAATAAGGACTTGTGTTGGATTGGCACAACATAAACATAAATAAGAAATTTTGATGAAAAAAAATACGAAAGAGGTAAAGTAAAGAAAAAATCTCGGGTTTATTCAATCAATAGAGGTACAATAAGCAAGATTAACCCCTTGTTTGTTGGTGGATTCCCGCAACAAACAAGAAAAAAAGTAAATTAAGTATGAATACAGCAAGAAAAAGGCAAATTGTGTGTAAATAATTACACAAAGATAGATACTAGTTACCCCCCCCCCTTTTTTTATTTATTAATTTTGTTTTTTTCCTTTAATTAACTCGAATCGAAGTTCTTTCTTGAAATAATTCTGCCTTCCTTAAAATATCACAAACAGTTCCCGTAGGTTGAGCACCTTTTTCAAGGAAATATAGAATAAGAGGAACATTTAAATAAGTTTGATTCTTTATCGGATCGTAAAAACCTACTTTTCTAAGATCTCTTCCTTCTCTTCGGGATCGAACATCAATTGCAACGATTCGGTAGATGGCTCATTGGAATAGATGTAAATAAACAATGCCCCCCCTAGAAACGTATGGGAGGTTTTCTCCTCATACGGCTCGAGAAAAAAGGATTCTAAATTTCTGTATATGTATATAATGGCAAATGGATCCATAAAATCATGAATTAGACTATGATTTGAGTCGTTTTTTTATTCTTCCTTACAGAAAAAAAGAAATCTCATTCGTACTCATAACTCAAGTTGGGTAATTCTGACAGAGTTCGAAGGGAAACCCTTAGACATTTATTGAGCCGTCTCTAACCTCTTTTGTTTGTCTCATCTCGAATCTATTTTTATTCCTCATTCTGATTCAATTGTTGAGACAATTGAAAATAGTGTTTACTTGTTCCGGAATCCTTTATCTTTGCTTTGTGAAATCATTGGGTTTAGACATTACTTCGGTGATCCTTACTCCTTTCAAAAGAGCAGCAACATACCTTTTTGTTTTTTGTTATTTTTTTCTATAATACTATAGAAATAGAATATGAACGGTGGATTCCCTTGTGATACACTTTTGATCGAAATAGTTTTACCAATTCTGAAAAATTTTACTTTTGATTTTTCAAACTTCTTTGATTTTTCGATTTTTTTAACCTTTCGATTTATATATTGAGGATATACTTACAAAGTTGGTCTAACTTATTAATAGTTACTAACCCTAGATTCTTCCCCCTGATAAACGAATCAATCCTTTCTGCTCGAGCTCCATCATGTACTATTTACTTACAACCTAACACAAATTAGGTTCCTAACAGAGCAGAACAAACTATGTCGAGCTAAGAACATCTTCATTCCTATAGAAAATGGTGGATGTAAGAATCCACAGCCGATCATGTCCTTCAAGTCGCACGTTGCTTTCTACCACATCGTTTCAAACGAAGTTTTACCATAACATTCCTCTAATTTTATTTCAAACCGGTATGTAATTGATTCAATATGGAATCATGAATAGTCATTGGCTCAACCGGTGTGTGTATACCGGTATATAATAGTACATACTTTCTATCTATCTATGGATAGATAAGTATTTATCCGGGGAAGGCTCGGCAAGGATCCAATTTATTTAACTCTATATTCTATCATATGAATGAAACATATTTCTAAAAAAGACGAATAAATAAGTTTGCTTAAGACTTATTTACATCTTAAAAAGATTGTTCGGGACGATCAATCATGAAGGATCCATTTTTCTCGAACAAATAAACTATAAACCTCAAAAGAAGAACCTTTAATATTAATAGATTTGCAATCCCGGAACAAAATCAATTATTAATAAAACTTTTTTATTTTATACAATACAGATTTTGTTTTACTTCAGGTTCAAGAATTTTTCTTTTCCATCAATTCCATAAAGTCAAGTAGATGCAATATACGAATTTCCCCCCAATCGCTACATTACATTGATTTACAATTATTCATTTGAACCGGATAAGATATAAGATGAACCAGATAAAATACAAAAAAATGGGGTCCAGATCGTTTTTACTATTTTTTTCCCACACCAGTTTTAGAAGTTTTAAGACCAGTGATGAAATTAGTACCAAAAACTCCCTACTCTTTAGTCTCCACATAGACTGTGGAATTGGGATACCCCATTTATTTTTTTTAGGCTTTTTACCCTTGGTAAGGGAATAAAGAGGCCTTTCTTTCATTCACATTTCGATTCAGAATGCTTCATGTGAGAATTGACATTTCATAGATATGGGACATAAAGTTTCCAAAAGTAACTAACTTTAAAATTAATATTGAGTAGTACGAACATATCCTGAATGTGAATGATAAACCCAGAATTTCTTTTTTGAATTCAAAAAAAGATATTTATTTCCACCCACATTTGACACTTGATTACGTTTGTGAGAAACCAAATGAAAGAAAAAATATGATTCTAAGAATCATTCTTAGAATTCAGAACAAAAGATTGTTCTCGTTAACAATTTTATGTTTCATGTGGGATACAATGTGATCCCATCTTTCGTTTCTGATGGAAACGATCTGGGACGGAAGGATTCGAACCTCCGAGTAACGGGACCAAAACCCGCTGCCTTACCGCTTGGCCACGCCCCATTTCGAATTTCTATTCGACACTAATAAACATTAATATTGGTATTGGTTATTCGTCAATTCCAACCCAATAAATACATTTTGGATATATTGTTGCTAGGATTCAACACATGTAGATATAGAATCAAAAAAATTCATTGATCATTACATGGAATTCAGTTAAGATATTGTATGAAAATGGAATTCCTTGTATTCTCATTTGAGAATGGAAGGAAAGATTTTTTTTTAATTTTGGAGAGTTCGAAAAAAAAGAAAGATTTTTTGACTTGTCTTTTTTTTCCCTTATAAAAAAAAACTCAATCAGAATAAAATTTTCTAATCTACAAGAACGAAATTTTGTTATGCTTAATATCTTTAGTTTAATCTGCATCTGTCTTAATTCTATCTTTTATTCGAGTAGTTTTTTCTTCGCCAAATTGCCCGAAGCTTATGCCTTTTTAAATCCAATCGTCGATGTTATGCCTGTCATACCTGTACTTTTTTTTCTCTTAGCCTTTGTTTGGCAAGCTGCTGTAAGTTTTCGATGATTTAATACTCTGCTAAATTCATGATTTATTCGATAAATAAAAATTCGAAAAATTGATAAGACCAGATAAGTCTTACATTATGAACCCTCGATTCAAAAATCGAAATTCTTGTATATTGAATAACCGCGGCGATGAATTTTGATCAACTTATTTCCTCGTTCTGACCTTACAGTGAGCAAAGACTTTATTAGGTTGCCTACAATACCTAATTATTCATATGACAAGAAATTTTTGATAACGAAGGAATCAAAATCTTATTCCAAAGAAATTCGTGAAAATGACTTTCTTTTCAAAAAACACTTCATTTTTTGGGGTGTGTCATGTCAAAACAAAATAGTGTATGTGGTAAAAAATAAGTAACCTATTCCCTTTTTCAAAAAAAAGATCTTGGAGATTGTGTAATGCTTACTCTCAAACTATTCGTTTATACAGTAGTGATATTCTTTATTTCTCTCTTCATCTTCGGATTTTTATCTAATGATCCAGGGCGTAATCCTGGACGTGAGGAATAAAAAAAGATATTTTTAGTTTTTCCTGCTTTTTCTAAATTTTTTTTCTTATGATTTTATCTATTCCATACATTTACCTATGATAAAATCAAGGGATCGAAATTCCTTCGAATTCGAAAGTCTCAAGTAATAAGAAGAAGCGGAGAGAGAGGGATTCGAACCCTCGGTACGAATAACTCGTAGAACGGATTAGCAATCCGCCGCTTTAGTCCACTCAGCCATCTCTCCCCATCCCCATTTAAAAATGGAAAATTTTTTATGTGATGTGACACGTGAAGTAAAGATATATAAAAATATAAAATAGATAAATAAACATAATAATATAACTTATAAGTTATATTATTATAAACTTATAAAGATATATAAAAAGAACAATAAAGTAATATATATCTATATAGGATAAAAAAAAAATATATATATATATATAAGAAGAAATTTGATCAGGAATTCAATTTAGATAATGATTCGAAACGGATATCCCCAATAGAAAAATACCCTACTTCTTTTATTTTGTACGAAAGGTTTATTCCCCCGGCTTGGTTTAAGTACTGGCCGGGCCCGGCCAGTATTTCCATAGATTAAATGATTTAATAATGATTTGATATCAATCAAAAATACTTGTTGAAGTGTCATTTCTTATTATTAATACTTAATATTAAATTAAGTATTAATCTTAATACTTAATATTATTAATATTAAATTAATATATTTTTTTTTTATTTTCTTTTTATCAATTTATTACTTTTTGGAAAAAGAAACTGGAATAATAAATATATAAATATATATGTATATTTATATATTTATTATGTACATATATGCACATATATTAAACAATAAAAAGTATTAAAATGAAAAAGAAAAAAAAAAAATATCAAATATTAAACACACATATTTATAAACGTAGTTATAATATAACTCATTTATTTGTTCAAGAGACAAGCTTTATTTGAACAATTGAGATCCAATTGACCCGAATTCTTAATTCATAAGTAAGATCTGGCAGTTGAAAGAGAAGTTGAAAAAAAAAAAGAAACCCCATGTATGCAGATTTCATCCTTTCTATGATCCAGCTTCAATGATTCTTTCAGACCGGGACTGTCAGTAATGACTTCGTATCAAACGAAAAGAAAAGTATAATATAACTAACACTTTTTTTATGTTATTTAAGTAAGCTTTCTGCTCTTCGCCTATTTAAGTCCCCGGCGGGACGAAGCGTCAACGCTAAAATTTTCATGATTCTGATGCTATCTTGATTGCGCCTCACTCTTTTGTTCGACAAATGGTCCATTCATATACAATAATAAATATATAGCGGGTATAGTTTAGTGGTAAAAGTGTGATTCGTTCTATCAAAAGCTTAAATAGTTAAGGGGTCTTTCAGTTTTTTTCATATTCCGATCAAAAACTTTATTTCTTAAAAAGGTTTAATCCTTTACCTCTCAATAGTATATTTGAGGAAGAATATACATTCTCACGATTTGTATCCAAAGGCCAATTAGAAATTGAATAAAAAAGATTGGATTATGGATATGGAGTCGCGAAGCATAATTTTTTTGGATTGGATTAACTCTTCCAATTGAATGAGTATGAATAAAGGATCTATGGATGAAGATACAAAAGTTTATTTCCAATCGTAACTAGATCTTCCATTTTTTTTTGTAAAAGGGAAATTGAAGCCAAATAGCTATAAAACGATGGTTTTGGTTTACTAGAACCATCAGCATATTGTTTCAGCTCGGTGGAAACCAAATTCTTTTCCTCAGGATCCTGCGAGTGGAAATAGGGAACGAAGTAACTAGACTAAATGGATTTAGTATAATCCCCCTCCTCTAGAGGGATCATCTAGAAAGCAAGTAGCTTTGGATGGATTCATACAGAAAAGCTAACATAGATGTTATGGATCTAATTTTTCTCTTTGGGAATACATCGATCTTCTATAAAGGAGCCGAATGAAACCAAAATTTCATGTTCGGTT